TGCGTGAGCAGGTGGCTGATTAAAGGCGATAAATTGTAAATTTATACATGGGAAGTTCTCTCCCTGTTTAGGCCCTGTAGTTTAACAAAGGCGTCAGGCTGCAATTCTGAAGATGTAATAATACCTGGGCTTAGGGTTTAAGAGAGTATAACTCTTATTGGGAACTTTGAAGGCTTCTAGTTTTTATTAACTTAAAACCCTAGAAAGGAACTAGCATTATTAGGGGGAAAAATAAGGGAATCAGGTTGATTAGGGCAGCCCTGGCTGGCTTGTGCCTCACATGAGCAAGATCTGAAGCCGTCTTAGGGGATGCAAGTGTTAAGGCAGTGAGAGAGATCCGGACATAATAAAAAAGGGTGATAAGAGCACTTATTATTAAAATAAAAGCTCATAGTAAGAATCCTTGGCTAGCGAGGTCCTTAACAACAGTCATTTTAGGTAAAAACCCTAAAAAAGGGGGTAGACCCCCTAGCGAAAAAAGAGATAAGAAGACTATAGTTTTGTTAAATTGAGATGAGGAAAAACTGGCAAAATGCTTAATGTGAAAGACCTGGTTATAGTTGAAAAGAATTACAAGGGAGAGAGAGATGACTGTGTATGTCAAAATATAATGAACCCAAAGGCTAGAGCTACAAGAGAGGGCGGCCAGCATTCAACTCAAGTGGTTGATTGAAGAGTAAGCTATAAGTTTGCGCAGCAAGGTCTGATTTAGGCCTCCTAGGCCGCCCATGACAGCAGAAGATACAGAGGCCCCGACTAGGATGGGAGAAGTATAAGGACATAATACATAAGACATCAAAACAATGGGAGCAATCTTTTGCACGGTCATTAAAACAAAGCAATTCGGTCAAGACATCCCTTGTATGACTGGGGGTAGTCAGAAGTGAAGAGGGGCCGCTCCCATTTTGAGGATTAAAGACCCTAAAATCAAGATTTTAGGAGGATCTGTGAATATTAAGAGCATCGTTACTCTGGCGAGGAGGGTGGCGGACCCTAGGGCTTGAACTAAGAAGTACTTTAAGGCGGCTTCAGAAGAAAACGTGTTATAGCTAGAGCTAACCAAGGGGATAAAAGAAAGTAAGTTTAATTCTAGCCCTAACCAAGCTACAAACCAGGAAGAGGAAGAAGTGGCAATTAAGGTCCCAGCCACGAGTGTGGTCGAAAATAACAGGAGAGAAGGAGACAGTATGAGAATTGAAAGGAGAAGAGTTCTTCATAGACGGGGTATGAGCCCATAAGCTTATATTAGCTTATCTTTTCGGCCTATGTCTTAGTGTAGAGGCACTCGAAGTTTTGATCTTCGAAGAGATGGTGAGATTCCATCAGATATAGTTGTTTTTTCAGATGAGGGGGGGGGGTGAGTGGGTTAATAGCAGAAAGGTTAACTTTCATTATCCGCCCTATCAAGGCGACCTTTTTATCAAGCATGCTATTATATGTTTATAGCTAATAAGAGTAAATCCTATTTCACGAAAAAAAAACTTGCCTTTATACTAGAAAAGTATAAGAGCCACAATAGTAACCTATTATAGGTACACCTAGCTTTTTGGAGCAGTAAATATAGGATTATTTTTCGATGATTGGTACCTCAAAAAAGAAAAACTTAGATTTTAAACAAACCTCGGAAATCAGGTTGGGGGGGAAAAAACTCCGTTTTTGAGAGGAGTATATAAATTTATAGATATTTTTATTAAGATAAGTAATTATAATTGCTTATTGTTATACATATAAATAAATGTTACAATTAATTCAAATATATATTTTCTTATCCTCTTAAAATGTGGGAACTGGTTCTTGTCCCTACATAGAATGGAAGTTCCCACACCATAAGAGGATAAGAAAATCCTTCTAAAATCGAGATTTATAGTCATTTAATTCAGATGAGAGAATTAATTTCTTTATATTAAAATCTTTAATTGTATATAAATTGTTACTTATTTATAAGCTATGCTTTTAATTAGAAATACTTGTCTAACTTCCAATAAATATCTTAACTTAAATATACACTTGTAGTTTATTTTTATTAAGTCTTAGGAGTTTATTATATAGAGTAATACTTAATTGTTTAAAACAATTAAGTATTAATCTTAATTATTATATGTTTTATATATAGTATCAAGCTTAATTGTCTACAACAATTAAGCTTGTTACTCTCTAAGTGATATATTTAAGAGATCTAGTACCGAGCTTAATTGTTGTGAACAATTAAGCTCGTTACTTGATAAAGAAAAAGGTTAGATAAGAAGTAACTAGCTTAATTGTTGTAGACAATTAAGCTTGTTACTTTATAACTACATTTTTATAATAAACTATCAGCTTTAATACGTTCTTTTTCTTATATACGACCTACCAATCTACCTCGTAAAAAGATTCTGCTTGTTTTACATGAACTATAGCCTCAATTTATGAGGGCTAAGCATAGAAGTATATGTAAATGAGTGGGAAATTTAGCGGCAGTATAGATCCCTTGGGGGTTCCATTTATATTTAGAGTTCTCTCCAGTTTAACGGCAACAGCTATTTTCTAATTTAAATAATTAATTATACATAGTGTTAGACGGGTTTAGTTGGTTTAGCTTATCGTCAAAGTTTGATCCTTGCCTATATCTCTGTTATAAGGACGACTTTACATGAAAGTAGACGCGCGAGGATTGCCCGAGTTAAATAAAGTTAAGTGTGTAAGGCCTCAGTATGTGGTTTTAGTCTTAAATTAAAATTTGAGCTAGTGATCCTTTGGTTTCAGGCTAAATTTGTGCCAGCAGCCGCGGTTAGACTAAAAGTAAAAACAGAGAAGAAAAGTATGCGGTTAAAAGCATTGGAGTCTAAAACATGTTAGCGTCATTAGTCTAAAAAGTGAAATCTAAATTTCTGCAGTGATGCTAAGATTTAAAGACTTGCTTTAACTCCTCCTAAGTTTGGGTGTAAACCAGGATTAGATACCCTGTTATACCAAAATGAAACTAACCTCGCTTGAGTAGTAACAAGTTATGAGCTCGAAACTTAAAGGATTTGGCGGTACTTAAGCCTAGTTAGAGGAACCTGCTCTTTAAACGATATGCCACGAACAATCTTACTTTACCTCGTCAGTCAATTTGTATACCTCCATTATAAGCAATATTTTTAAACAGTTCCTAAAATAAAAGCATTCTAAGATATTAGGTCAAGGTGCAGTTAATGGTAAAGTAGCTGTGGGTTACAGTGTATTATAGACAAGTGGACAAGGGTGGGAAGCATGCCCTTCGAAATTGGATTTAATTGTATTCTTAGAATAATAAGCTAAGATGATAATAGCTCTAAAGTATGTACACATCGCCCGTCGCTCTCATTACAAGGTGAGATAAGTCGTAACATAGTGGTTGTATTGGAAAATGCATCTAGAAGTATAGGTTGTAGCTAAATTTAAGTGCTCCATTTACGCTGGGGTGATTGCCCGGCAGGCACCTCCTAATAAAAAGTTCTTATTTTTATTAAGAGGGGTGTTAGAAGCTTTATAAAAAATTAACCAGCTTGCATTTTAAGTATAACACAGAAATTAAAAAAAGGATAATAGTTTACAAGTACTGTAAAGGAAAGTTATATTTAAGACAAAGCAAAACTAAGCTCTTGTACCTTTTGTATCAGGGATAAACAAAATAATCCGGTTATTAACAGAAGTCTCGAAACGAGGGGAGCTAGCAGTGTTAATAGTTCTTCGTGGTAAAGAAGTTTGTAAAAGATTGCTAGTGGCGATATACTAGGCGCCCTTCGTATATCTAGTTTTCTCTAAAAAAAATTTAATTTTGGTTTTCCTTAGAATTAAATTTAAAGCAGAAGACGGGAGGTAAAAGCTTCTCGTTTACTGTTTATAAGGCGAGTAAAAATCAGTGGCTGAGTAGGCTTAAAACCAGTCACCTTATTATAGCGTTATAGTAAATCCACCACCAAATTTTCTTTATATAAGCCTGTTGACTTTAAGTGAAAATATTCTTTAATAAGATCGTATTAGCTGAAATGTTTATATAAGTATATTTAAAGTATAATAAGAGTGTTGAGTGCAAATTAAGTTTTAATAAATTCTAGTTGTTTAAAAGGAACTCGGCAAACAATATCTTCACCTGTTTATCAAAAACATGTCTCTATGAAAATAAATATAAAGTCTAGCCTGCCCACTGAGTTTTTGAAGGGCTGCGGTAATTTGACCGTGCAAAGGTAGCATAATCAGTAGTCTTTTAATTGAAGGCTTGTATGAACGGTTGGATGAGGGAAAAGCTGTCTCTTTTATAACCTAAAACTTGACTTTTAAGTGAAAAGGCTTAAATAGTGTAGTGGGACGATAAGACCCTATAAAACTTTATATGTTGCCTGCTTTTTGTTAAAATTCTACCTAAAATTTGAAAAGCACTCTACATATTTTGTTGGGGAGACATTGATATAAATTGTAACTGTCTAAATAAAAAATATAATTATCATTATAATCTGATCCTTCTTTGTGGATAAAAAGAATAAGTTACTTTAGGGATAACAGCGTGATTTTTTCTGAGAGTTCTTATCGAAGAAAGTAGTTGCGACCTCGATGTTGAATTAAAACTTCCTACAGGTGTAGCAGCTTATTAGGCAGGTCTGTTCGACCTTTAAAGTTTTACATGATTTGAGTTCAAACCGGTGTGAGCCAGGTTGGTTTCTATCTTCTATCAATTCTTTAGAAGCTTTAGTACGAAAGGATTGAGCTTTTGAGATTATCTCTTTATGAGATTAAATATAAATATTACCTTGGCAGATTTATGCGCCGGATTTAGGATCCGTTTAAATAGTATTATACTATAGGTGATAGCAGCAAGGTGAAGTCTGCCATGGCAGTTTTAGTGAAGTTTTTTAGTTACTTGATCCTTTTAATTATAGTTTTGGTGGCGGTAGCTTTCTTTACTCTCTTGGAGCGTAAAATTTTAGGCTACATCCAAATCCGGAAAGGGCCAAATAAGGTGGGATTCATCGGGTTGTTGCAGCCTTTTGCTGATGCTGTAAAGCTGTTTACTAAAGAGCAAACTTTCCCCGTTCTAAGTAATTTTATACCCTACTATTTGTCTCCCATTTTCAGTTTATTTATCGCCCTAGTGGGCTGATCCGTTTTGCCGTACGAGACAGGTCTATTTAGGTTTGAGTTCAGGGTACTCTTTTTCCTGTGTTGTATAAGAGCTGGGGTCTACTCCACCCTGGGGGCTGGCTGGGCGTCTAATTCTAAGTACTCTTTATTGGGTTGTTTACGGGCTGTAGCTCAGACTATTTCTTACGAGGTGAGACTAGCTTTAATTCTGCTTAGGCTATTGCTCTTGATCGGGGGTCTAGATCTGGGTTTGTTTGCAAGGTACCAGCGGTATTCTTGGTTTCTGGTAGTGGCTGGGCCGATGGGCTTGTTGTGGTTCGTTTCATGTTTGGCAGAGAGAAACCGAACCCCGTTCGACTTTGCAGAGGGAGAATCAGAGTTAGTGTCGGGGTTTAACACAGAGTATAGGGGGGGGGGATTCGCTTTAATCTTCATGGCTGAGTATGCAAGTATTCTTTTCTTGAGGGCCTTGTTTAGAATTCTCTTTTTGGGAAGAGGACTGGAGTCTATCGGGTTTTATCTTAAGACGGTTTTTATCGGGTTCTCGTTTGTTTGGGTGCGAGGGACCCTTCCTCGTTATCGTTATGACAAGTTAATGTATTTGACCTGAAAAAGGTTTTTGCCAGTGTCCTTGAATTATTGTGTGTTTTTCGGTGGGGTTATAATTCTTACCTTTGTTAGAACAGGCATAAACTTGCATCAAATTTAGGTAAAAGCCATTAGGGGATTCGAACCCCTTTATGATGCTTTCAAAACATCTACTTTCCTGAAAGATAAATAGCTAGTCTATAAGTTTATCTCATATTAGAAGCATAAGTGGATTAATAAGATAAAAGGAAAAATAAGCTCCCGTGAGGATTTGACCTGTCAAGATGTAAGGATCTTCTACGGGGCGAGCACCGATTCAGGTAAGTAAGAGCACTACAACCACTAGGGACCAAAACATGGTCTGGTTTAGCGGGTAGAAAGAGAGTCTTCGAAATTTTGCCTTATGAGTAAAAGGGAGAATAAATAGGATTGCCACTGACATGACAAGCGCGATTACCCCTCCAAGCTTGTTGGGGATAGAGCGTAGAATGGCGTAGGCGAAGAGGAAGTACCACTCTGGCTGAATGTGGGCAGGGGTGACAAGAGGGTTGGCGGGGATAAAGTTATCCGGGTCCCCCAGCAGGTAGGGTGTTAGAAGGGTTAAGACAACTAAGGCTATTAGAAGTACTACGAACCCCACAATATCTTTGAACGAAAAGTATGGGTGAAACGGGACCTTCTCTAGCTGCCTGGAGACGCCTAATGGGTTGTTCGACCCGGTCTGATGGAGGAAAAGAATGTGTACTATCCTTGCAGCTGCAATAATAAAAGGAAGCAAGAAGTGAAACGTAAAAAATCGTGTTAGGGTAGCGTTGCCAAGGGCAAATCCACCTCAAAGTCACTGGACTAAGTCTGTTCCAATCACCGGGATGGCTGATATCAGGTTTGTAATAACTGTGGCGCCCCAGAAAGATATCTGTCCTCAAGGGAGGACATAGCCGAGGAAAGCGGTTGCTATGACTAGAAATAAAATAATAACTCCGACGGATCAAGTATGGGCATAAAGAAAAGAGCCGTAATATATCCCACGGCCGATGTGGCTGAACAAACAAATAAAAAAGAAAGAAGCTCCGTTAGCGTGCACAGTGCGGAGGAGCCAGCCGTAGTTGACATCTCGGCAGATGTGAGCAACTCTTGAGAAAGCAAGATCTACGTCCGCCGTGTAGTGTATGGCCAAGAATAGCCCAGTAGCAATCTGAGTTATGAGACATAAGCCGAGGAGAGAGCCAAAATTTCAGAGTGTAGAAATGTTAGCTGGGGTGGGAAGGTCAACAAGGGCTCCGTTGGCGATCCTAAAAAGGGGGTGAGATTTTCGAATTGGGGCTGCCATTAGAACATACGAAGGGGGCCAAAGTAGGTCGAACTCAGTTTGACGACAACTACCAAAGTTAAGAGAAGGTAAAGGACAATGACTGCAGTCAGGGGTGCAGAAGTGGGGCCGTATATTCTATTGAGTTTGAGTTGAACACTCGCTAGCTCCTGGGGGAAAACAAGGGAAGAAGCTTCTAAGACCTCTTTGTTAGGAATTAACAGGGCGTCTACTAAAAAAATAAGAGGGAGGGCTGTGAATGGGGTTAATAGGATCAGAGTTGTAACTGGGGTTAATTTGAAGATTTCGTTAGAGGCTAGTGAAGCTACATAGATAAATAAAACTAAAGTAGCCCCTAAGAAAATTAAAAACAGAATGTAAGAAAATCAGCTTAGGCTGGAAAGAAGTCCGGAAGTGACACAAATTAAGATAGTTTGGGTGATCAGGGTTAAGCCTATGGCTAAGGGGTGGGTCATAGAGGCAAAGGAAAGGCTTACTGAGATTATAATTATTGATAACAAAATAAGTAGAGAGATACAGGCCAAAAGCACCTGAGCTTCAAGAATAACAATTCAACTACGGATTACAAGACCATTATTTTATTTAAACTATTAAAGCTAAAAGTGTTTGTCAGGAAGTAGTTTAAAATAAAACGCTAGTTTTGGAGACTAAAAATAGGGGGAGGCCTTCTTCCTGAGGCGATTAATGGCAATTTTAAATCTTTGGGTTTGTATCCCTCTAGTGAGGCTGTGTTGCGGGTTAGCCGCTTTTGTCGGAAAGCGAAAGCACCTCTTAAATGCTTTACTGAGGTTGGAGTTTATTATGGTGAGTATCTTCTGGCTCATGTTAATAAGGGTCGGTTTTATGGGAGGAGATTCTTATTTTATAATATTTTTTTTGACACTGGCAGCCTGTGAGGGGGCTTTAGGATTAGCACTGCTAGTGGCTATCGTCCGAAGTCACGGAAACGATAACTTTAGCGGATTTAATATTTTAGGATGTTAAAATTTGTCTTGATAATCTTAATAATAACTTTTTCTTTTAATAGGTGGTTATCTGTGCAGTTATCTCTGTTCCTGGCTAGGTCGATCTTCGGTTTACTATCTTTAAGTCATTTTGGAGTGTTCCAGTATGGGTATGGTCTGGGGCTTGACTGGGTGGGGTATGTCCTTATTTTTCTTAGAATGTGGATTATGGCCTTAGTCCTGGGCGCGAGGGAGAGAGTGAATAAGCTAGGGGCTCATAAAAGCCTGTTCTTGATTGTTAATCTAGGTCTGTTATTGTCGTTGGTTATAACGTTTTCCTGTTTAGATTACCTTTTGTTTTATATCTGCTTTGAAAGCTCATTGATTCCAACCATGATCTTAATCTTAGGTTGGGGGTACCAGCCTGAACGCTTGCAGGCGGGAGTTTATTTACTGTTCTACACCCTTTTCGCGTCTCTGCCGCTTTTAATTTCTTTTCTTAGCCTTTATAGGTCAGGGGGCTCCTTAGTTATGGAGTTGAGTATAGTACCTAACCTAAGCCGAAGCTTAGTTATAACATGGTACCTTTGTAGGGTGTTAGCGTTCATTGTAAAACTGCCTGTGTATTTAGTACACTTATGGTTGCCTAAAGCACATGTAGAAGCTCCAGTTGCGGGTTCTATAATTTTAGCGGGTGTACTACTTAAGCTGGGCGGTTACGGGCTAGTCCGGGTATGTCCCTTGTTCTCGGGTGTGTCTTTAGGGCTGAGTTGAGTTTGAGTGAGGTTGGGCTTAGTCGGGGGTGTTATGGTGAGTTTAGTTTGTATGCGGCAGGGAGATATAAAAGCTCTGATTGCTTACTCTTCAGTCGCGCACATGGGCATGGTCCTGTGTGGGCTGATAGTATACAGCTGGTGGGGGTTAGTTGGAGCAGTCGTCGTTATGGTGGGGCACGGTTTGTGTTCCTCAGGTTTGTTTTGTCTGGCTAATATAAGTTACGAGCGTTTAGGGAGACGAAGACTGTGGGTCAACAAGGGGCTCCTTAATTTTATACCTACTTTGGCCCTCTGGTGATTTGCCCTAAGGGCGGGCAACATGGCTGCGCCCCCTACTCTAAACCTCTTGGGGGAAGTTAACCTTATTGTTAGGATTATCTCTTGGAGGGGGGTTAGAGGGGTAATAGTGGCGCTGCTTTCTTTTTTAAGGGCAGCTTATACGCTTTACTTATTCTCTCTTACCCAGCACGGAAAATATTTCAGGAGTGTTTTCTCTTGTTGTTGCGGTGAAGTTCGTGAATATTTAGTGCTGATACTTCACTGGCTGCCCTTGAATGCTTTGATTTTAGTAGGGTACCTTCTAGTGCCCTAGCTTGAATAGTTTAAAAAAAACGTTGGTTTGTGGGGCCAAAAATATGACTTATTTATTTTGAGCAGTGCTGTGAAATATTAAAATAGCTGTAAGAAGTATGGCGTTTCTGTTAGTGGTAGCTTGTTGTGGTCTTTTAGGGTCTCTGAGGCTTTTGAAGGAAGGCGGGTGTTACTTTCTAGAGTGGGAATTGACAAGAGTCAACGGTGTCAGCGTAGAGATGGCGCTGCTCTTCGATTGGATGTCACTTCTCTTTCTCTCGTTTGTCTGTTTTATCTCTTCTATGGTTCTGTATTACAGGGGTAGGTATATGGGGGGAGACAGAAATATAGCTCGATTCATATATATCGTGTTGGGATTCGTTGCTTCAATGCTTTTTCTGATTTTAAGGCCTAATCTAATCAGAATTTTACTTGGTTGGGATGGGCTAGGTTTGGTCTCCTACGCACTGGTAATTTATTATCAAAATGAAAAGTCAGCATCTGCCGGAATATTGACAGCTTTGTCGAACCGGGTCGGGGATGTGGCAATTTTATTGAGAATCGCCTTCATGGCGGATTTAGGGGGTTGGAACTTTATTTTCTATGTGGGGGGAGATTCTCTGGGGGGTAGACTCGCCGTCTGGTTAATCGGGCTTGCTGCCATAACTAAAAGAGCTCAAATTCCGTTTTCTGCATGACTGCCAGCTGCAATGGCAGCCCCTACTCCTGTTTCAGCTCTTGTTCATTCATCCACGTTAGTTACAGCTGGCGTTTATCTACTGATCCGGTTTAGTCCTAGGTTAGCGGGTAGAAGGCTGAGGGGGGTGTTGATATTAATTGGGTGTACAACCATATTTATAGCCGGCCTCGGCGCTAATTTTGAAACGGATTTAAAGAAAATTATTGCGTTGTCTACTTTAAGGCAGCTAGGCGTAATAGTGGGGATTCTTAGTTTCGGTGGGGCCATGTTAGCGTTTTTTCACCTTTTGACTCACGCTCTGTTTAAAGCTCTTCTTTTTATGTGTGCGGGCTCGATCATTCATGGAGTGAGGGACTCCCAAGACATCCGGACTATAGGGAACCTTGTTCGATTTATACCTATAAGGGTTATGTGCGTTAATCTGGCTAACCTTTCTTTATGCGGAATCCCTTTTCTCTCCGGGTTTTATTCTAAGGATTTAATCCTGGAGGTAGCTTTCATAGGTCCTTTAAATATAATTTGTCTTATCATGTTCGGCGTTGCTACTGGGTTGACAGTGAGCTACAGTTTTCGTTTAGTGTACTACAGTTTAAGTGGCCCCTGGAACCTTAGTTGTGCTTCATCTGTGAGAGACGAAGATGTTGTGATGACTCGCCCCATAGGAGCACTTAGGGTTGGTGCAGTACTGGGCGGTGCCGCTCTCTCTTGAGTTCTTTTTCCTGCTTGTCTAATGATTTGTTTACCTCCTCTCTTTAAGATACTAGCTTTACTAGTTACTCTGATCGGTGGAGCCGTGGGGTACACTTTAAATATAATCTCGGTAGAGTGCAAGTTGAAGTCTCTGGGGTTTTACAAAGCTAGGTTCTTTTCTGGGTCCATGTGGTTTATGCCTTTTTTATCTACTGTCGGGGTCTCTATAGGTGGTTTAAAAGTTGGAAGAGTTTATCATCAATTGAGAGATAGTGGGTGGTCCGAGTACTACGGGGGTCAGGGGACTTACTTTATGCTAAGACATACAAGAAAAATTCTTCAAAGTATTCAGGAAAACAGGATTAAAATCTATTTGTTGGTGATGTTGCTTTGAGTGGTAGGGTTACTCTTGGTCTTTTAACTCAGGTAGCTTATTAGAGCGTTACATTGAAGCTGTAAAGGAGGCAGTTTGTCTCTGGGTGTTTTTAAAAGGGTCATGCCTTTGGCTCTACAACGAAAATGTAGCGTGTTTATTACACCATAATAACAGGGATAGAGACGGAATTAAACCGCCTGGGATTAAAGTTAGAAGCTTCTTCCCCTTCATAGCTAACCCCTTAGTTAGAAAATAGTATTCAATAATTTCATTAACAGTGAAACACCTCTGCTTTGGTTTTAACTAAACAAGGAGGGTGGTTGGAGGTGACTGAACACCAAGGTCTAGGTCGAAACTAGAGGCGATAGTTCGCTTTCTAACCAAGACGAACCTAGGGGGTACTTTCTGCGTGCAAGGCAAATGTCATCGTTGACTACCGTCTCAGCACTAGACAGATCACTCAAGAGCCCCTTGGTTTCACTCATGGTAGAGTCCAATGAGAAGGATCAATAAGAAAAAGATTCCCGTTGCGGCCCATGTGTGAGCGGTAATGAGCTTGGAAACAATAACAAGAGGTAAAAGGAGAGTGATCTCTACATCGAAGATTAAAAAGATAATAGCAATCAAAAAAAAGCGCAGAGAAAAAGGAAGGCGAGCGGACCCTTTGGGGTCAAACCCACACTCAAAGGGAGAGCATTTTTCTCGGTCACGGATAGCCTTTTTAGCCAGCAACGAAGAGATCAATATGACCGCTAAAGATAAAAAGAAAACAAACAGAACCATTGCTACTATAATAAGAATTACTTATCCTGGAAATACCAGTCTTATTGATTGGAAGTCAATTGTACCTATATACTAGATAAGTAGCCGACTAGCCCCCTCACCAGTAGATAGAGATGTAAAGAAAAAGCCAGACTACGTCTACGAAATGTCAGTACCAGGCGGCTGCCTCGAACCCGAAGTGGTGTCCGGAGGTGAAATGGCATATGTAGAGACGGTACAGAGTCACGAGCAGAAATCCTGAGCCAATGATTACATGGAGACCATGGAACCCCGTGGCTACAAAGAAAGTGGCACCATAGACAGAGTCAGCAATTGTGAAAGGAGCCTCATAGTATTCAAGGGCTTGAAGAGCTGAAAAATATACTCCCAGGAATACAGTCAAAGCCAGCCTTTGCGTGGCCTGGGAGAACCTAGATCTGATCAAGGCATGGTGTGTTCAGGTAACCGTGGCCCCTGAGGCCAGGAGGATGGCCGTGTTTAGTAGGGGGATCTGGAAGGGATTAAAAGACTGGATCCCCGCCGGGGGTCAACACGTACCCAGCTCTACAGCTGGGGATAATCTCCTGTGAAAAAAAGCCCAGAAAAAGGAAAAAAAAAAGAGAACTTCAGAGGTAATAAATAGAATTATCCCTCAGCGGAGGCCATTAACGACCTTGGCGGTGTGCTGGCCTTGGTAGGTGGCTTCTCGCGCAACATCACGCCACCATTGAATTATGGTTAAGAGGGTGGTGGCCAGGCCCAGAATCAGAAGATCGGGGTTGAACTGGTGAAACCACTTAACTAGTCCGGTAGTTAGTATCATAGCTCTCACAGAGCCTGCGAGAGGTCAGGGTCTTACATCTACTAAATGATAGGGATGGTATCCGTGTTTTTGCATTAGTTAACCTCTCTCGTATATAGGGTCCTTAGGGCGGCAAAGACATAAGACTGGATAATGGCAACAGCTGACTCCAAGATTAGGAGCAAAAACTGTGAAAATAATAAGATGGGTAAGAGAGCTTTAGCGAGAAGAAAACCTGTGTTCCCTAAGAGGGTTAATAAGAGGTGGCCGGCAATTATGTTGGCTGCCAGCCGGACTGCAAGGGTCCCGGGACGAATAAGATTTCTTACAGTCTCGATTAAGACTATAAGCGGGGTGAGTAGGGCCGGCGTCCCAGCTGGGACTAAGTGGGCAAATATGTGCTTAGTGTGGTTCAGTCAGCCGAAGATCATCGAGGCTGCTCAAAGAGGAAGAGCTAAGGAGAGGGTCATGACAAGGTGTCTTGTACCAGTAAAAATATAGGGTATTAAACCTAAAAAATTGTTGAACATAATAAGGCCAAACAGTGAGATAAAGATTAGGGTACCACCTGGGCTAGTAGGTCCTAAAAGAATTTTTAATTCTTGGTGAAGAGCTGTCATCAGGTGACTTCAGGCCAAGAACGCTCGAGAAGGCATGGCTCAGAATATTCAGGGAAGGTACATGATTGCTAGGGGAGTGGAAGCCCAGTTCAGGGAAAGGTTACCAAACCTTGAGAGGGGGTCAAAACTGGAAAAAAGGTTTGCTATCATTTTCAGACTTTAGGTGTCAGAAGACTTCTTTTAAGGGGCTCCCTGATTTTAACTGGGGGCTTTATGAAAAAATTCAGGATTAGGATCAAGATAAAAACAACTGTAAAAAAAATGTAAAGGTTCAATCATAACAGCGGGGCTATCTGGGGGATTTTAAAATATTATAATTTAATAATTCAGGCCTGACAAACCTGCGTTATAGCTTTAACTAATTTTAAAGTTCACTAGGGGCGGTTGGAAGCGCCATTATAGGATTAAAAGGCCTACACTTACCTCTTCAGTCACCCAGTGAAGAGTCCTCCCCGTGCTCAGAAATCCAGCTGAGGAAAGACTCAATAGAAGCCCTCTCAACTACGATAGGCATAAACCTGTGGTTTGCTCCACAAATTTCTGAACATTGGCCGTAAAATAAACCTGGTCGATTTATCTGAAACCTTAATTGGTTTAGGCGCCCCGGGATAGCGTCTACTTTAACCCCGAGAGAGGGTACAGTTCAAGAGTGAATAACATCAGCAGCAGTGATTAACACTCGAATTTGGGTATTCATAGGTAAAACGGTGCGATTATCTACGTCTAGGAGTCGGAAGCTAGTCCTCTCCATCTCAGCCTCTGGGAGTATGTAAGAATCAAACTCTACCTGTGCAAAGTCAGAGTACTCGTATCTTCAGTATCACTGGTGACCTACGACTTTTAAAGTAAGACTAGGGTTGTTTACTTCGTCTAACAAATAGAGAAGTCGAAGAGACGGCAGGGCGATAAAGATTAAAATTAAAGCGGGCAGGATAGTTCAGGCAGTCTCAATAGCTTGGTGTTCTAAGAGAAATCGGTTAGTTAGAGAGTTAAAGAACAACGAAGAAAGTATAAATCCCACCAGGGTGGTAATCAAGATTAAAACTAATATGGCGTGGTCGTGGAAGAAGATTAGCTGTTCTATTAAGGGAGAAGCTGCATCTTGAAAATTTAAAGCGGTTCAGGTTGCCATCGGTTCCAAAAGAAATACGAATTTCCTATCAGGAGCTTAAATCCTGCGCAATGATCTGCCATTTTAGATAGTTAGTAATTAGAGGAATTTCAACAAATCTGTGGTCAGCTGGGGGAAAATTATGCTGCCACTCGATAGATGTGGGCATAAAAAGCGAGAATAAAGCGGGTCGCTTGGCTGAGAAGCCCTCTCAAATTAGAATAACAAACCCAAGCACAGCAATAAGTGAGATAGTTGAGCCAATCGATGAGACCACATTTCATCTGGTGTAGGCGTCGGGGTAGTCCGAGTACCGACGGGGTATACCGTTTAGTCCTAAGAAATGTTGGGGGAAGAAAGTCAGATTTACCCCAATAAACATTGTAACAAAGTGGATCTTTAACCAAGATGGTCGCAGGGAGAGCCCTGTGAAAAGGGGGAACCAGTGAGCGATCCCAGCAAAAATACCGAAAACAGCACCCATCGATAAAACATAGTGAAAATGTGCCACGACGTAGTATGTATCGTGCAGAATAATATCAATAGAGGAGTTTGCCAAGATAACTCCTGTTAGCCCCCCTATTGTAAAGAGGAAAATAAACCCCAGGGCTCAAATTAATGAAGGCCTGTAGGTGAATTGGGTGCCATGGAGTGTGGCAAGCCACCTGAAAATTTTAATACCTGTGGGAACAGCGATAATTATGGTGGCTGAAGTAAAGTACGCACGGGTGTCGACATCTATCCCTACAGTGAATATGTGGTGTGCTCAGACTACAAACCCTAAGAGTCCAATTGCCATTATGGCATAGATCATCCCTAATGTGCCGAAAGACTCTTTCTTGCCTGCTTCCTGCCTTACAATATGAGAGATTATGCCAAAGGCTGGTAGAATTAAAATGTAAACTTCCGGGTGGCCAAAGAATCAAAATAAGTGTTGATAGAGGATGGGGTCACCCCCTCCAGCAGGGTCGAAGAAGGAAGTGTTTAAATTACGGTCGGTCAAGAGCATAGTGATGGCACCAGCTAATACAGGTAAAGAAAGTAAAAGTAGAATGGCAGTTAGAAAAACTGCTCAGACAAAAAGGGGGGTGCGATCCATTGTTATACCTGGTGCTCGCATATTGACTACAGTGGTAATAAAGTTTACGGCTCCTAGAATCGAAGAAACTCCAGCTAAGTGGAGAGAGAAAATACCAAGGTCAACAGAGGCTCCGGCATGACCTAATCCACTAGAGAGTGGGGGGTAAACAGTCCACCCTGTGCCGACCCCTCTTTCTACTATTCCTCTCGAAAGGAGAAGGGTCAAAGAGGGGGGTAATAGTCAAAAGCTCATGTTGTTCATTCGTGGGAAAGCTATGTCCGGGGCACCTAATATAAGAGGGACCAGCCAGTTTCCGAACCCGCCGATCATAATCGGCATAACCATAAAAAAAATTATTACGAAAGCATGGGCAGTTACAACTACATTATAAATCTGATCGTTCCCAATAAGAGTCCCAGGTTGTCCGAGCTCAGCTCGAATTAAAATACTCAAAGAGGTCCCTACCATTCCTGCTCAGGCTCCGAATACGAAGTATAGAGTTCCGATGTCTTTATGATTTGTCGAGAAAAGTCATCGT